AAATTTAATTATTACTACCTACTACTCTTTATTACTAATTAGCTCTATTTGTTTATTTCTAAATTATTAATATAATTAATAGTCCATATAAATTTCTATTTATAAATTATTATTAATATAATTATAAATATTTAATACAATATACGGAATAGAGGTGAGTCGAACACCCAAGGGTTGCCCCTAACAATTAGCAATTGTCTTAACTTACCAAATGAAAACTATTCCTGAAATTAAATATATTTTAATCTTTATTTTAATAATTTAATAATTAAAATAACTATATAGGTTATATAAATTAAAGTAAATAAAATAGTAGTCTTTATCAGATTCGAACTGACACTGGGTACGTGAAGGGTAACCGTGCGACCTTTACACTAAAAGACCTGGAAATATTAGTAAATAAAAAACAAAAAACAAACAAAAATTTGTTATTGTAGTATTAATACTTTATTTTTAGTAATAGTTTAGCGAATTTTGGAATTGAACCAAACCTAGCAGCTCATGAGACTGCTGTGCACACCATTACACTATATCGCTTTGTCTTTATTTTTATATTTATTTTTATATTTTTTTACACTATCTTTGAAACAATTTACGAACAAAGAGACTCGAACTCTTAAGGAATCACTTCCACTCCTGCTTAAGAGGAGATTGTTTACCAAATTTCAACATGTTCGTTAGAATATTGATTATTAACTTCTTTTAAATTTAAAATTAATATTAATAAATTTTTTAATAGGTGCCAAGAGGAATTGAACCTCTGAAAAAAGTATTAACAGTACCTCGCATTAACCACTCTGCCATAGCACCTTATAATTAAATAAGGTTATAAAAATTTAATATGGTAGGCGCGACTCGAACACGCTAGCTCTCCCACCCAAAGGGAGCGATTGAACCTGTTCATCCTCTACCATTTGAAAAATTTAAAACATAACTAATAAACATATTAAAGTATTTACTACTAATTAAACTATTTAAACAATTAAAATTATATTAACTTCTTTTATAGTTTAGTATAATAAATTTGAACAATTTAATCCTTAACTCCCTTCTAAATTTACTTGCTGACCCTTTTATTACCTTAAAATTTAGAGTACACAGTCGTAATCAATTCTACAGAAATATTTCTACTTTTCAAATTCTAACTAAAAATAATTCAGATTCTATTTTAGACATTTTAATTGAATATTGGAATATTAAAGATAATGAACATTTAAGTTATAATATAAATGAAATTATATTTTCTAATAAAATATATAGCACTAAATATTCTAAACCTATCATTAATGAGGGTAAATTTATGAATATTACAGTGAAATTTAAGGATAAATATAGTCTTCATTTTAGAGATTCCTATTTAATGTTACCTTCTTCGTTAAACAAATTAGCTAAGCATTTAATGTAGAAGACAACTTAATATTTCCTTATAAATTTGTCACTAATGACAATATTTATAATAATTATGAAGGAAACATACCAAGTATTCATTATTTTGAAGGCATTAGTAAGAAAGAATATGATGACTATTCAGAATTATACACAAATAAACAATGGAATCTGAAGAATGAAACAATAAAATACTGTAATCAAGAGGTGATTACTTTATATCAAGTGTTACAAGCATTTTTTAAAAATAATTATACTCAAACTAGAGTGAATGCTAGTAAATGTGTCTCATTACCTAGTTTAGCCTTAACTAAATTTAGAACTAAATTTATGAATAATAGTAATAATATACCAATTATTAAAGGTGAAATATTTCAATGTATCAGACAAGCTTATACTGGAGGAAACTGTATATTTAGCATTTAAATTGTATGGAGACAACACTAGTATCTATGCCTATATAAAAATCAAAGGATTGAAAAATCCACTATCATTTAAAGAATTATTCACATTATTAAACTGTGGAAGTAGACTAACTACACCAAATCAGAAAGGGTATAAAACTTTAAGTAAAGGAAATATTACTATAACAGATGAAATTTATACCTTATCTATACCAGATAACAAAAGAAAATTAATTTCATCTATAAAATCAAAAAATGAGTTATTATTTATAATATAAATAGAATAAAGGAGGAAAGTCAAATTTTAGTAATAATTCTTTCATTAAATTAGTGAAAGAATTTAATTGAATAATAAACTTGACACAGATAAATGAATTGATTCTAATATTACATTAGGGAATATTCCTAATAATATAGTAGGAATTAATAAAGTCATTAATAAAATAAATTCTCTTCTAGATATATCTAAAATTAGTTTATTCATATGTGGTGAATATTTACCATAAGATATTCTATTATAAAGGAAAATAGAATAGCATGCAGATAACACTATACCAGAAGCACCTAAAGCAGATATAATAGGATTAACTTCCCAAATACCAATTAAAGATAATTGTTCACCTAAGAAGTTTAAACTTAAAGGTATTCCAGTATTACATAAAGTAAAAATAAAGAATAATATAGTAAATATAGGCATATAAGTTACTAAACCTCTAATATATTTAATAACTCTAGTACCGGTTCTATCATAAATAATACCACCTACACAAATGAATAAAGCAGGAGATACAAATCCATGTGCTAAAGCAAGTAATATTGCACCTTCTATACCTTGGATATTATTAGAGAATAAACCTAAAATAACTATACTCATGTGAGCAATACTAGAATAAGCAATTAATGTTTTAGTATCTTGTTGAATAATTGTAGATAATGAAGCATAAATTAGAGTTACTATAGCTATAGTTTGTACTAAAGGACCAAAATAATTAGTAGCATCTGGCAAGAAATTAATTAAAATTCTGATATAACCATAAGTAGCAAATTTTAGAATAGTAGCAGCTAATAAAATAGAACCTGCTAAAGGACTATCAGCATGAGCTCTATATAACCAACCTGTGAAAGGCCATAAAGGAGTTTTAATAGCAAAAGCTAAGAAGAAAGCTAACCATAATAATTTTTGTCCTTCTAAACTAATATCACATAAAGATAATAATTGGAAATCTGTTGTATATGTATAACTATATAGTTGAACTATAGCTAATGCCATAAATAAAGAACCAAATAATGTATATAAAAATAACAGATTAGCAGATCTATCTCTAGATTCACCTGAACCATAAACAAGAATTTTAATAAAGAATAAAGGTAAAACACTTTCAAAGAACACATAAAATAATAATAAATCTAAAATTAAGAATAAAGCTAATTGTAAACTTTCTAAAATTAATAAAGAAACTAAGAAATACTTAATATTCACATTAATATTATTATAATTAGAAAGAATAGCTACAGGAGTAATAAATGTTGTTAATAAAACAAAATACAATGATATTCCATCTACTCCAAAAATTAAATGACCTATAGGTAAATAATCAAATTCTGTCACAAATTGATATTGATTTGTATTTGAATCAAATTCTAACCATAAGAAAATAGAAACAATAAAATTAAGTATAGAAGTAGTTATAGCTATAGTTTTTATTTTATTCTTATTATTTTTATAATCTTCTTGAAGAGGTAATATCATTAATGAACCTATAATTGGTATTAGTATTAATAAAGTAATCATTTTTTATTTGTCTTTTTATGTTTATTTTTAGTATATTTATCGCAACCTTCAGTAATCAATTTACATATAGAACTTTTAATTAATAAAATATTTTTCTATATTAAAATATGTTAATATAACAAAGGGGAGTAGTTGAAATAAATTAATATCTCAAAATTGGGTATTTAAACAATTAAAGAAAGAGAGAAGAAATATAAAAATTAATTAGATTTAGAATTAGTTAAAGTTAAGAAAATAATAGTAATAAAGAAAAATACTAATCTAAAATCAAAAAATAAAGCTAATTTAGAAGTAGAAAAGGCTATAAATATTAAAATTAAAGTAGATAAAGTAATATAAATAGAATATGTAGTAATTACACCTGTATCTAATTTAGATATATTAGAAGCACTTTGATTTAAAGCTGAAGCTAAACCATAAGGACCTATTAATTCTACAACACCTCTATCTAATACTTTAGAAATTAATATACCATTAATTAAACCTTTAGCAATAATAAAATTATTATAAATTATATCAAAGAAATATTTACCATTTAAGAAAGTATAAATATTTCTACCTAAAGATGAATCAGTTAAATTAATAATAAATTCAGGATATACATGATATAGGAATATAGCAGATGTGGCACCTAATAATGATAATATTGTGGGTAATAATTTTATTATTAAGGGTAAACTAAATTCTGCTTCTACTATTGTTATATTATTAGGATTGATAAATATAGAATTTCCAAAGAAATCACTTCCAATTCCTACAAATAAATCAGATAAAACATAACCAAAGAAAATACTAAATAAGGCTAAAATTAATAAAGGAATAATAATAGCCAAATTAGATTCATGAGAATTTAAATAAACTTTTTTAATACCATTAGGTACAGTTAAGAAAACTAAACTAATTAATCTAAATGAGTAAAATGCTGTTAATCCGGCTGTTAAACTACCTAATATATAAGCATAAATACCAGAAAAAGCATATTGTCCATAAGCTAATTCAATAATAAGATCTTTAGAATAGAAACCAGTTAACCAAGGTGTAGCTAATAATGATAATGATCCGATTAACATGGTAGTATATGTAAAGGGTAAAAATTTTATTAAACCACCCATTTTTCTTATATCTTGTTCATCTGCAAAACTATGTATAACAGCACCAGCACCTAAAAATAGTAAAGCTTTAAAGAAAGCATGATTAACTACATGCATTAAAGCAACATTATATTGAGATAAACCTACAGCCATTACCATATAACCCAATTGACTTATTGTACTAAAAGCTATTATTCTCTTTAAATCATTTTGTACTAATCCACATGTAGCAGCAAAAAATGCTGTAGTAGATCCTATTAAAGTTATAATTAATAAAGCAGTGGGACTATATTCTAATATAGGTGAAGATCTTACTAATAAATATAAACCAGCTGTTACTAGAGTAGCAGCATGTAATAAAGCACTAACTGGTGTAGGTGCTTCCATAGAACCTGGTAACCAAGAGTGTAAAGGAATTTGAGCAGATTTAGCCATAGCACCCATAAGTAATAGTAAACTAATAATAGTTACAGCTGTTTCATTCATATAAGAAGCTAAACTAAAGATTGTAGAATAATCTAGAGAACCAAATAATGCAAATAAAGCAAAAAATCCTATACTTAGTCCCATATCACCCACTCTATTCATAGTCAAAGCTAAAATAGCAGCTTTATTAGCTTGAATTCTAGTAAAATAGAAATTAATTAATAAATAAGAAACAACACCAATACCTTCCCAACCAATAAACATAACAAAATAGTTAGCACCTGAAACTAATAATAACATAAAGAAAGTGAATAAAGATAAATAAGAGAAAAATCTTTGATTATGTGGATCTTCTGATAAGTAAGAAGTAGTATAAATATGAATTAAAGTAGAAATATATAATACAGGAATAAACATTGAAACAGTTAATTGATCAAATAAGAATTCCCAAGATATAGACATTAATTCTGAATCTATCCAACTAAATAAATAGATGGATACTGGAGATCCACAAATTCCTACTTCATAAAAAGCAATGGTAGCTAATATTGAAGATATAGTTAAACAAGTACAAGTCAATATATGAGAACCTGTTATACCTATTTTTCTTCCTAAAAATCCTGAAACAAAAGAAGCTAATAAAGGAAAAATTAAAATTGATAAATACATATTAAGTTTTAATTGAAATATTACCTCTTAATCTATAAAAAGCTACTAAAATACTTAAACCTATAACAGATTCAGCACCAGCTATGGATATAATATAAATACTAAAAGTTTGACCTACATTATCATCAAAACCAAATGAAGTTATTAAAACTAATAAAGTTACAGCTAGAAGCATAATTTCTATAGCTATTATCATTAAGATAATATTCTTTCTATTTAATACAAATCCTAATATACCTATTAAAAATAATAATATTGATAAATTCATTAGTTTAAATTAGAGCTTATTAATCCTTAGGGTACCATTTTTAATAGTTAATTTATAGTTATAAATTCTAAAAATAGAATTACTTATAACTATATATACCTATATATATGACTATATAATTATTTATGAATATAGTTAATTAATCTTAAATATAGTTATATATTTATGAATATAGTTATTTATTTATGAATATAGTTATATTTGATTTTTATTTAATTAATTAAATCTTATTTTTCTATAAATGGTGAATTTTTTTATATTTTATTTTTATATTTTTTAATTGGAAGAAGAAATATTTAAAATTAGATATTTTTATTATATTGAAGGAGAGTTTATTTCATTTTTTTGTTTTTTTTATTATTTAAATTTATTTTTAAAGTTAATTAGTTTACATTCTAGATTTGGAGAATTACTATGTTCAAATTCAGCTAAGTTTTCTGAATTTCTTTTTATTAATTCTATAATATAATTATTAGCTTCCAGTTTATTAGATACATTATACCAAGTATCAGGTTGCGAATCAAAGAAATCTAATATAACATCTTGTTGTTTAGCTTTGTAAGCTGAATCAATCATAGGTTTAAAAAATTCACTATCATGATCATAAATTACAAAACTATCAAATCCTTCTATAAAATCAACTCCTGGGACTAATTTATATAAAGGATTATCTAATATATCTGCACTTAAGTGAATATTTCCAAGTAAATCGACAGCTCCTAAATAAGTTTCAGCTGATAAATTCTTAACAGAGAAAATTTCTGAAATGCCACGATCTTCAGGAAAATAAAATCTGAAATCAGAATCTACTAGCTTAGAAATATCTACATTTTTAAAATTATCAGATAATGAAGAATTCAAATTTGAACCTTGAATAAATTTAGAACTACCTTCCCCTTTATCTATAGTATCTAAAATTGAATTAGATCTTATTAAATGAGAAGATGTTGAATTCAATAACTTATTATTTTCATTATCAATATTAAATTTAGAAGTATTATTACTCTCTAATGAGATATTATTAGAATTATTTTCAGATAGTAATAATTTAGTTTTATTAATAAATTCTTCATAATAAGTTGTATTAATGTGTTTATCAGTATTTTCAATAGAAGTTAATATATTTAAAGGGTTTCTATAACTATAGTCAAATAATCTAGTAGTTTTAGTTAAAGTAAATGTATCACTATCATTATAACTATCTAAATTAAACATTAATTTAGTAAAATCTGTACCATTAGGAGGAAGTAAAAAATTAATAACATATCTATTATATTTTCTGTTTGTATCTACATTTGAACTAATATTAGTATTTTCAGAATAATTAGTGTTATTTATTCTTCTATTTATTATATTTTGTTCTCTAGTGGATTGATTTTTATCATTTATTGATAAATTTTCAGTATTCAAACTATAATTATTATCTGATGAAGTAGTATTATCACAAGCATTATTAGAGGAACTATTTTTATTATCTGATGAATTATTAGAGGAGTTATTATTACTATCATTAATAATTAAATTAGTTGAATTACCTTTATTGGGTGTACTATTATTAGAATCTGAATTTTTATTAGTATTATTACTTGAATTAGTTGTTTTATTCTCTTCAGATAAATAATTAGTTTCTGAGCGGGAAACATCAGATAAATTATATTCAGATAAGTTATTACTAGTGGAAGAATAATTAAAATTTGTATCAGTATTATTTTCTAAAGAATTATCAATATTTAAAGAGCTAGCTTCAGAATTACCACTAGTAGTATTATTCCCATTTTCTTGACTATAACTTATATCATTGATACTATTAATGACATTATTTATTTCACTAGATAAAATAATAGTATAATTAGAATTAACCTCACTAAATGTATTAGTATTTAAACCATTATTTAAACAATCACTTAAATTATTTAAATATAATTTAGATTCACTTTCATTATTAAAAATATTAACTAAATTATATACTGAATCCAATTTAATAATTTCTCTTATATTTAATATATTAAATAATAAATCACTATTAAAATCTAAACTATAAAAATTAACACAAATACTAAATAAATGACAAAAAAATTGAAATAAAAATATTACAAAAATTATCATACAAATTATAAAATTATACAAATATAAAAATAAGGATAATAATAATATTTTGCAGGATAAATTAGTTTTCCAAAAATAAGTTAAGCAATATTTAATACATTGTAATAAATTAGTCATTAAATTTAAAAATATTTTAATTATATAACTAATTTTATTTTTAAAATAATTAAAAAATTTTACTACATATTTTACTATATAGTTAAATAAAATTTCTAAAAAGTAAATTAATTTTGATATTATAATATCTCTATTTATTATTAACAAATGAATAATATTTAATATAGTACTCATAATAAATATATTCATCATCTGTATTATAATTACAAACCACCCCAGTAGTAAACTGCTACATATAAAAATAACCACACTACATCAACAAAATGCCAGTAAAGTATACCTGATTCTAAACCTTGATGATGGCTATCTGTAAAATGATAGTTAACTAATCTAACAAAAGATGATAATAACATACCTGTTCCTACTAATACATGTAATCCATGTAATCCTGTAGAACAATAAAATACACTACCAAATACAGAATCAGCTATAGTAAATGTAGCATTTACATATTCAAAGTATTGTAATCCAGTAAAAAAGATTGCTAATATTATAGTTAATAATAATCCCCATATTGAATATCTTCTATCTCTTTTTAATACAGCATGGTGTCCCATTGTTACTGTACTTCCTGAAGATAGTAATACTATTGTATTTAATAAAGGTATACCGTAAGGATCTAAAGCTATTATGGCTAAAGGAGGCCATATACCTCCTATTTCAATAGCAGCTACTAAACTAGAATGGAAATAAGCCCAGAATACACTAACGAAAACAAATAATTCACTGACAAGGAAAAGTAAGAAACCTATTAATAAACCTTTTACTACTTCCTTTGTGTGATCACCGTTTAATGTACCTTCATTTGTCACATCTGTTAACCAGAAGTACATTGTAGCAGCTGTATTAATAAATCCTAATCTAAATGTAGTACCCACTAAAGAATATGGATAACCATGCATATATAACACAGCACCAATAACAAAACAAAATAATGAAATACTAATCATTAAAGGCCAAGGAGATTGTGTCACTAAATGATAAGGATGATATTGAAAATTTGATCTATTCAAATTATTAATCGAAAGCATAAATTTTTTCATGTTTTTTACTTTAATTTTTATTTTAATCTACTAATTAACTCTATTTTGGATAGAGTTTTATTTATAATTATATCATATTACATATTAATATAATATAACTTAATTAGTTTATTTATTTATTTTTTTTTAATTTGGTTAAACTAATACTGCTATATCAATTTTATTTTTATAATATAAATAAAAAGTTATAATTAATATATTTATTAATTATTGTAGAATGCTTAAGAATAATACACATTTGTGTACTATAGTTTCTTTTAATTGTAAAAATTTGTAATATTTGTAATTACAAATATAAATAAAAATTATAACAATAACTAAGGAGGGTAATAAAAATTTATATTTAAGAATAAGATAAAAAATTAGTTAGATTCAGTAGCTATATCCATTAAAGTATTTTCAGCTAAACCTATAAGTGGTACAATAAATAAGAACCAGATAAAGTAGAATGCTGTTGATATTTGTCCTATCTCTAAATAAGGTGAATCAGGATGTTGAGAACCAATCCACATTAATATAAAGAAATTAACTACAAAGAACCAGAAAGCTACTTTCATAGCAGGTCTAAATTGGTTACCTCTAATTCTAGAAACATCTACCATAGGTAAAATTAATAAAATTAATAAAGAACCAAACATAGCTAATACTCCTAATAATTTATTAGGAATAGATCTTAATATAGCATAATATGGTAATAAATACCATTCTGGTACTATAGATGCTGGTGTTTGCATTGGATTAGCTGGAATATAATTATCACTATGACCTAAGAAATTAGGATAATAGAAAACCATAATTGATAAAACTAAGAAGAAAAAGAAAATAGTAATAAGATCTTTGAACATAAAATAAGGATGGATAGCATATCTATCTCCATTAGAAGATATCCCATTTGGATTTCCTGATCCTTCTGCATGCAAAGCTATTAAATGAGCTAAGGCTAAAGCAGCTAATAAGAATGGTAATATATAATGTAATGAAAAGAATCTATTTAATGTAGCATTTGATACTGAAAATCCACCCCATATTAGTTCTACTAAATCTTGACCAAAAATTGGAATAGCACTTAATAAATTAGTAATAACTGTTGCCAAGCTTTAAAAATATATATTGTAGTTAACAAATGTTAACTAAAAGAATTATTCCTTTTGTTTTCAATACTATTTCACGTATTTTACTTGAATATGTATATTAAATAATTAATAAATATAAAAATATAAATTTATTTATTAAGTAAACAAACATTATTCTACAATTTAGTAAAACCATATGACATAAAATGCTAAAGCTTCGACTATACATTAAGCATTTATTTAATTATAAATATATTAAATAAATACCCATTGATGATCTAGTCTGTAGCGATCTATATATAAACATTTTTTGTTTTTTATTTTTTTTTAATTTAAATATTTTATATTATAAATATAAACCGACGGTCTTAATACAAAACAATATCTTTGACCTGTTTTCATCAATGTTGCCATATCAAAAAAGAATATTCGCCATTTTTAAAAAATTGTAATTAAAAATAGCATTTTTGATTGACTATACTTATTTTTTATTTAATTTATATTTCATTGAAGAATGTACGTAAGATAAAATTATTTCATTTAATAAAGGCATAGATTCTTTCCATATGTATATCACATATTGATTTTCTACTCCTGCTGACTGTATACTAGTTTTTAGGTTAAAATTTTCATATAGAACTCTCACTAATAGTATACATTCTGAATAAGAAAAAGAATTAGTACTTAATTTTAAACCATCCATTGTTTTAGAACCATCATCCATTATCCAAATAGCTAAAGCTAAAGGTGTTAAATATTCTCCAATATTAGATGGTACCACTTTTGTATTATTATTATACCAGATCTCATAAATTCAATTAAAACTAGAATAAGTTCATGTTTTAAATCTTATCACTTTTCGTACTCTACCTTTTTTACCTAATCGTGTGTGAATTTTAGGTTCTTTAGAAGATGTGTAACCTAAATCACTAATTAAAGAATGTAACCACATTAAATAACTAGTATGAGAAGCTTCTTGATAAAAACAAAATCGAGTACCTTTATTTCTAAATTCAGCATGACAATCTCCTAATAAACTACCAAAAAGTATAGAAAGTATAGTGATATTATGTGGACCTATACGTTTATTTGAAGATATTTTATTTTTATTAAACAAATTTTCACAACTAATAATACTAGTAGTATTATTAATTAATACAAAAGTATCAAAATATGATAAATTATAAAGTTTAAAAAACTGAAATAATTTAACTAGGCATTCCTTATATATAAAATTATTATCATTTAAAAAATAAATATTTGGGGCAAAATAAGGCATACCCCATAAACTCATTTGGCCATAAGGTAAAACATACAAACTTACTTAATAGTAATGAATAAACATTACTTAAAAAGCTAGAATAACTTTGAATTCGTATATTCTATTAATTAAATTAACATTAGTTAATTTAACTAAAAGTTTCGACTGTGCATTAAGCAGCTTTTCAGCCACCCATTAGTGACCCAGTCTGTCGCGACCCTCTAGATAGCCGACGATCTCTTATATTTAATTATAAAATTAATATATATAAATATACTTTGATCGTTTTCACTAATGTTGCCACCCTAATAATTTATCATTTTAATTTTATTGGGCAATATTCCTGTCGGATTATTCCACTTTAATTTTATTTTCTTCTAGAAGTTACATAAAATTTTAAACTTGTGGGACTATGATCTAAATTCAAAATTTATTTATAATTGATAATTCACCGTCTTTTTAATAGTTTTTTTTCTGTTTTTAAAGCTCTTCTTATTGTTTTTTCTGAACAGCCTATTGAACTAGCTGCTTCCACTATACTAGAATATTCCCCATATATTGTCTTATTTAGATTATATAATATAACAGATTTAGAATTCTTCTTCATATTTAATTTAGCTTGTTCTGAATAATTTAGTTTATCTCTATTGAGAGATTTATACCTTAATTTATCTATAGTTTCTAAGGATAAATTCTTTCCTTTATTTAAACTTCCTATTCTGTCACGTCGCTCTTGACTATAATTTGAACTCATTTTTAAACGTGTCATTTCTGTATGTTTATATCCAAAACTTGAACCAGCTTCAGTTAATATATTGTAATTAGGTAACAAAGATTTTAAATAAAAATCCTCTAAATCTATTAAATGTTTATTATTTTCTCTTGTGACTATTTCGGGAAATAATTCAAGTATTATAAAAGCAAAATTAGATAATTTATAATTTCTAGCTGCTAACTTTAAAATTTGGCTCCCTCGTAAATAAATTAAATGATTAGAAAATCTAGCATAAAATCTATCTGTAGATGCCGAACCTATGTAATAATCTAATGTGACTTTATTTAAAATTAAATATATACCACTAAGATTTTTAGTTTCCATTAGTATCTTTTTTCTTGTTGATTCTAATTGTAATTCTTCATAACAATAAATAGGATTTAAATTTTTTTCTATTAAAAAATCATTTAATTTAGGTGAAATGTCTGATTTAGGTGAGGAAATTAAAGTAGAATTATATCTCACATTCATTGAATGAAAGGACTTAGTATTTAATTTAGATAAAAATAAGACATTATTTCTAATTAGCAAAAAAGGTGACATTGTTAAAAATTTGTTGCTATTAATTCTATTTCTGTTTTCACAATCAATTAATGAATTATTTATTTTTTTATAGTGAAATTTAGACCATTTTGGGCTATGCTTATAACCCAAGAAAGCTATAGCCATCATTAATATTAATATTATTACTCCAATTGACCACACTAATATTCTAGGTGATTTATATGAACCATAATATATATTTCTTCCAATATGACCATACACGAAAATAAAGAAGAAAGAAGCCACATTAGCATGGATATATCTAATAATCCATCCATTATTCACATCTCTCATAATATGTTCTACACTATTAAATGCAAAATCTACATGAGCTTGATAATGCATAGCTAAGAAACAACCTGTTAAAATTTGTATAACTAAACAAGTAGCAAGAAGAGAACCAAAATTCCACAAATATGAAATATTCGAAGGTTCAGGAGAATCCACTACATAAGAATTCATTAATCTTAATAAAGAGTGACTTTTAAGTAACCTCATTTTTAATTGAATTTTTTATAATTTAAATTGTTAATATTTATATATTTATTTTTATATTAAATATTTAAATAGCAGCTATTATTTTTTATAATTTTTAATTTATAATGTTATTTAAACTGACTAAAGTATAAAACTTTTAATTAATTATTATCTTCTAATATATTCTAATAACAGATATTACAATTAAACTAAATAATACATATAATTTTAATTTTAAAATAAACACTGTAACAATTAATATTTAGTTTTGTTATTTCTTTTTTTTAGTTAGGTTAATATATTTAAATGAATTATTTTTATTATAAGCCCAAGAAGATTTGAACTTCTACAGATTCCTCATCAAGAAATTATTCTACCATTAAATTATAGGCTTCTTAAATATTTAGAAAAATAGTAATAAGTTACATACACTTTATTAGCTTCTTTTAGAAAATTGATACAAATCAAAACAAAATAATATAAAAATATAGTATATTTACTTTAAATACAAATAATGACTCTATTTTAATAATAAGATTCAGAATTAATAATTTATATATTAATATTAGTCAACTATATTATTAATATGAAGGAGGGAATTATATTTAATATATTTACAATTACAAATATTTCAGCTAAAAAAATTTATTAATATAAGTAAACTTTTTTTAAAATAAATAATTATATCTATTTAAAATTAAATTTTTATAATATTAACTATTATAGATGAATACTGTTATTATTTTATATATTTAATTATATTATTATTAATTTAAATAAATTTTAGTAAGGTGCTATATCAAAAGCTATTAATAAACTAGGTATTAATATAATAAAAGCTACAGCTATAGGCAAAATATTAATCCAACATAATTCAATTAATTGATCATATCTTAATCTAGGTAATGTTGCTCTAAACCAAACAAACAAGAAACAGAATATACATGTCTTTAAACCTAATATTATTGATTGTAAATTTATTACTGAATTATTTAAAATTATTTCAGGTAAATTATATCCACCTAAAAATAAAATAGAAGTAATACAACTAAATAACACAATAGAAGAATATTCAGCTAAGAAAAAGAAAACAAAAGGAACGGAAGAATGTTCAGTAAAGAATCCCGCAACTAATTCAGATTCAGCTTCTTGTAAATCAAAAGGTGTACGACTAGTTTCAGCTAGAATAGAGATAAAATAGAAAATAAATACAGGTAATAAAGGAACTATAAACCATACAGCTTGTTGTACTTCTATAATTTTAGTAAAATTAAATGAACCTGTTAATAAAATTATTATTAATATAGCAGAACTTAATATTAACTCATAGGATATCATAGCTGCTGTTGATCTTAATGATCCTAAAAAAGCATATTTAGAATTAGCTGACCAACCTGCAAATAAAATTCCATATACACCTAAAGAAGATAAAGCTAAAGTATAAAATATACCTAAAGAATAATCAAATAGAGTTAATCCTTGACCTAAAGGTATTACACCCCAACCTAATAAACTAAATATTAAAGTAGAAAGAGGAGCTAAATAGAATAATACTTTATTAGATTGAGAAGGTACCACAGTTTCTTTCAAAATTAATTTTAAAGCATCACTAAAAGGTTGTAATAATCCATAATACCCTACTACTTGAGGTCCCACTCTTCTTTGATGAGCAGCTAATTGTTTTCTTTCTATGATTGTCATAAAAGCTACTGATAATAGAATTGGTAATAATACTACTACAACATCTATTAAATTTATTAATATATTAATTATGTTTATATATATATTAGTTATCATTATTTTTATTATTTTATTTTTTATCTTATTCTTAAAACATATTCAACTATTTAATATATATAATAAGAATAATCCTAAGTATTTTTTTAATATAAATACTTATTTATTGATATAATATCAAGATAGTTAATTAAAGTTACTTATTAATTTTTAGTTTTTTGTTAAATTTTTATATAAAATTAAAATGAAATAAACATGTTTATTATAAATATTATTATTTTGTCATATTATGTTATTTTATTTTTATATAGTTTATATAGTTAAACACTGTAACAATTTTAGATTAATATTAAGTTGTTAATTTATATCCTCTTTTGGAGTCGAACCAAAATTAACACTTTAGAAGAGTGTAGTTCTACCATTGAACTAAGAGAATACATAGTTCTACACTAAAACTAAGAAATAAAGTAAATATAAATTAGAAATTATATTTATTAAAGTTTTACGAGTAATCAGATTCGAACTGATCACATCTACTTGGAAGGTAGAGGTTATACCAACTTAACTATACTCGCTTTGAATATATATATAAATATTATTTATTATATATTATTAAAAATTAGGAGGAGTAAATTAAAATAACAATTTATAAAAATTCTCAATAAACATATATTATGAATATAATAATAAGAATGCAATCATTAATGAGAATAATCCTGTAGCTTCTGCTAAGGCGAATCCTAAAATGGCATATCCGAATAATTGACCTCTTAATTGAGGATTTCTAGCTGTTGAAGCGATTAAAGCTGAGAAAATTAAACCGATTCCGGCTCCAGCTCCAATTAAACCTGAACAAGCTAAACCAGCTCCTATGTATTTTGCTGCTGCTAACATCTTTAGTTTAATTATTAAAGATTATTGATAGTGTCTAACATATATTATTACATTAATAATATTACTCTTTTACTAAACAACTTTATAATAATACTATAAATTATATTACATAGATAGATCAACAGAGGCTTTCTCCTTTTTTTTGTTAAATTTACCTTATGCTTAGTATCTTTCAATAGAAGCGATAGTATAAAGTATTATGTAATAAATAAAAATTATTGAGAAGACTTGATGATTACTATTATATAGTGATATTTAATAATAAATATTATGATAACATTTTTTCTGTTAATAGCAGATAAAAACAACAAATAATTTCCAGCTAATATTAAAGATAAGAAAGAATATTTTAGTTTTAAAAATTTTCAGAAAATTTTTAATATATTTCTAATTAAATTTATTTTCACCCTTGTATGGAATAAATTAGCTAATTTATTCCATATTTCAAGGCAAGATTATAAATTACTATAGAAAATTTGTTTAGTAATTGAATTAGTTTTAGCATGTTTAATGTAAAAAAAAAAAATCATTTATTAAATTTATCCATTTTATATATTTATCCATTTTATAAATTTATCCATTTTAAAAATTGGATTGAATTATTTGTTAATTCTTTCTTCTCTTAAGAAAGATCCATTTTCGAAATAATATTTTTTAATTTAAGCCTATTATTTCCTTTATTGGAATTACCTCTATTCTGCCTATTTCAGAGATAAATATTTCGAAGGAGGAGGTTCTAAAATATTTAATAATTAGAATAATTAGGTAAAGAATTATGTTAAATATTTGATTAAAACAGTTGTGGTAACAATAATTAAGCTAATAGGGATTAAACTAATTAACACCTTAGTTTTCAAGTTGGAAAAATTGTTATTTCTTTGAGTCATATTTTCTAATACAGAGGTATTAGTACTAAATCTAGATCTGTTTCCTTCATTTAAATCGATTTCAACAAATTCATCACTTTCGAGAATGGGTGATAAAGTTTGAGTTCTACTTGTATAAGAATTTATAAAACTTTCCTTAGAAAAATTCATCATTCTTAATTCTAAATCGGAGGAGCATTCAATTTGATTAATTCAGAAAATCATCAAAAGTTACATTACCCCAAGGAAAATTAGTCACTTCATTCACAAAGTGACTGCAGGTATTACTGGTGATTTCAGGTAGATTAGTAGTATTTGCTCTAGGAGTTAGATCATTTCGATCATCTAATTCTATTAAAGGTTTTATAGGTAATTTTCCTTTTAAAAAATGTTTAGATTGAGGTAATATTTTTTCAGCTAATTCCTTAGTTCTTTCATCTATTTCAATAGAAGAATGTTCTAATTTTTCATGTAATTGGCTGATTATATTAAGATATTCCATATTTTTCTCTATTAATTTTTAATGGATTTCTTTAGTTCTAGCGTTAATTGCTTTGAAATCAGAACCCATATTATGCTTCATTTCAAATGCTTGTTCTAAATCGGAATTTTCTGATCTTTCTTCTTTAGCTTTACCTTTATCTATTTTCTTTAATTGATTATTTGAAGAAATATTTATATATACATCCCATCCTAATTTATAGCAAATTGTTCCTGCTGAAATAGCAAATAACATAAATCCTATATCCGTGTTAATAATAATATAGTAGTCAGAAAGAATCTTTAACCCTATATTTTTTATAGGAGTTAAATAAGGAATACTAGGTATTGATGGTAGATAAGGAGTTAAAGAACTTTTAAAATAAATAGAGCCTTGAATAATTCCACTTATACTTAAAAATTGAACAAATTTAATAACAGGATAATATTTTTTGAATGTTTCAAATGTATCTAGCATATTATCTTGATCAAATTCTTGTTTATAGAGACCTTTTACATAATCTCTATATTCTGCTAATTTTTGATATGAATTTCCAGCTAGTATAGGAGAAAAAGTGTCATTAATTTCTTCTGCTGAATTATTATCTATATTTTCATCTGTGTTTTTATTTTCATCCGTGTTTTTATTTTCTTCCTTTGTAATTTGATTAAATATATCAAAAGATTTTTTAATGATATCTATAATATAATTATATAGGGAGTTTATTCAATCATTGAAAATAAATTTACTTTTAAAAATATCAGAGAATATTAAGTATTCAATCGCTAAATAAAGAGATAGTAGTATAAAACTGATTTTATAGAAATGGTAAAATAGTTTATATACTTTAGTATCTTTTGCTAATTTGATAATTTTAAACAGATCTTTAATTAATGCAATTTTCATCCAGCTTTTTAATAAAGTAGATCTTTTTACTTCGTATCTTATAATTAAAGAATATACCCAATAAGCAAATCTTTTTATTAATTTTATCATGGATTGTTATTTTTATTAATGATTCATTTCATAACTATCTGTTAACTCATTTTATAATTGTATCTGTTTTTCATTTCAAATGAGTGATTTATTTTTTAAATCTCTCCACTTTTAGTAATTCAAAATTTTTAAAATAATATTTTTTATTTTTAAATGTTCTTACAAAAGTTCCTATATCTTCTTTGTTTTCAAATTCATCTATATACGAATATTTCACTTCTCCATCTGCCTTAACAAATATTTCCACTTTATTTTCTGAATAATGAAATTCATAGAATAAGCCTATTATAGTTCTTCTTTTTAAAACTATATATATGTTATCTTTTTGTGATATTAAAGTCCCATAATATTTATAATCAAATGTGACAGGTAAATAGTTTCCATAAAATCTATGTGTTTTCATTTCTTGTTTATTATTAATATTCATTTCATATTTATATATTATATTCATTTCGTAAATAGTGATATGTTTATTATATCACTCTTTTATAAGAAAATTATATTTTAAGTCTGACTTATTAAAGTTCCAAAGTATCCATACTCCAAGTAACAAGTAAATAATGTTCATAAAATCTATAGTTTTATTCATTTCATTTAAAAGATCATAAGACATTTCATAAATTTTTACATTTAAAAATATGGGTAGACCAATTTTTATAAATATTTCCACTTTATAAAAACAAAATGTTAATAAAAATTTTAATTTAATAAAACAATAAATAAAAATAAATTAACAGAGGGAGAGTGATTACTTACCATGAAGTTTAGTTTATGACTGAACTTTTATATATTTTTTTAGGAGCTTCACATTAAAAATCGGGGATAGTAGCATAAAAAAATAATTTTTATTTATTAAAATCAGAATTATTTGAAGCTAGTTATATTAGTTATCTTTTACCTTAAAAAAAAAAATAAATAAAAAAAATATTAATTCTCTATTTAATTTTTAATAATCAATATAAACCAAGTGAAATGTTCAAAATTAACAATGATCTTGAAACTATTAAAAACATTAGGTGCCTTAAGGATTTTATAATAAAAAAATGAAATAAAAAACAAAACAAAAACATGATAACAGCTGCTAAACTATATACTATTTTTTGCCAAAGTGATTTTACATCTTATGTAGAATTTTTAGATTCTTATAAAAATTCATTTTCAGAATTAGAATTTACTAAAATAATAAATGAATTTTTAGCGCTATATAATAATAATAATCAAACTGTAACTGAATTACCAAGTTTAAAATTAAAAATAAAACAAATAGTACCTAAATTTCCTATTTTAAATCTAGAAAATATTGTACCTGTACCTGAATATTCAGAATACCAGCTTAGAAAAAGAACTATGTGTCATATAAGAGATGTAGCCTTAGAAAATAAGGCTACATCTTATGATCAATATTTGTTAGTTAAAGCAATTAATGATCTATAACTCATTCTTTTTCCTTAAAATATTTATAAATAAATTTATCTTAATAATATTCAAATATATTACCCTCCCCCAATGAAATTTAAATTTCATCAGCATTTCTTAATTGAAAAAGAATATTTTAACTCTTTTTATTTAGATTTACATTGTAATACTTAAATTAAATAAAATGTAAAGTGAAATTAAACAGTAACAAACACTCAAAATAAAGTGTTTTATTATTTATAAAATATTTTTATTCACGTTTACAAAAGTTTTAATATTCAAATTTTTAATTAAATTTGTGTTTTAAATAAATCACTTATAATTATATTTAATTAAATATAAAATTATATGTAATTTAAATAAATTAAATCGAGTCCTACCAGATTCGAACTGGTACCAGCCTAATCGACAATTAGGTGCCCTACCTATTGAACTAAGGACCCTTTTGATTAAACACAAATTTAAAAATATGGATAAAAATATTATAATGAATTATTTAATGAGTATATTAAATATAGCTATTATTATTATTTATATAGTCTTATTTATAAATATGTTTAAATAATTATTTTTTCTTTTTTATTATTATTTATTTTTCAAGAGCAAGGTGACTTGAACACCTACCAATGATTTTGGAGATCACGATACTACCATTTATACTATACTCTTTAAATTTATAGTATTTATATATGTATAAATACTATTACTACTTATTTTTATAGAAGGGGAGTTAAATAAAGTAATTATATATAATTTATATATAATTACATCCAATATATATTAAGATTTATTACTTAATTTAGTAATATATAATCTTATAACTTGTTGAAATGTAAATAAAGGTAAAATATATTTAGAGAAAATATAAACTAAAGCTATTAATGTTAAAAATGCAAATGATAATTGACTTACAAAGTAAAAAGGTATTAATTGTGGCATTTGTTTTTGTTTTATTATTTAAAGGCTCTTATATTTTTATATGTATTAAAGAACTATCTCTGCAATTAAGCAAATGAAAAATATATAAATTATTAAAATATTTTTCATTAAATGAGATAATGAAGGTTTCTTTAAAAACTTAAATATTATATTAATAATAGTCTAAAGAGTTTGTAATGTAATATTTAGTATATCATACTTTTATTAGTGTATTAAAGTTAAAGTGTAAATTTAAAAGAAGTTATTATTATTTATTTATAATATAATTTAAAAAAGTCTACTTAAAGAAGTAAATATTAATTATTAAAGCAAATTTAATTTATTACTTTGAATAAAATAAAATTAATTTTAACTATCAATTACAGGGTTAAGTGTACAGATGGTTCTGTAGTAAACCTGCAAAGTTTATCAATATAAAGGTTCAATTCCTTCTTAACTCTACTTAATTCTAAATATAACTAAAAATTTAAAACTCAATTAAAACACCTTATTGGACTCGAACCAATAATCACTTGCTTCGAAGGCAAAAGCTTTTCCCAATTCAGCTAAAGATGTATACACTATGATATAAAATATTAAAATTAAATTAACATATAAATTATGTTTTTAATGAATATTTAATAAGTTAATTAACAATAATTAAAAAATGACATAAGATTATAAATATTATTAATTATTTCTGTATAAATTTTTTTATATTTTAAGTTAAATCAAGTTTATTTTTATTACGAGTAAAGAGATTTGAACTCTTACGTTAGAATTAACATGAATTCCTAAGATTCACCCGGCTACCATATTACGGCATACTCGTGAATGATTAATTATTAGTAATAAATAAATTAGTTTAAATAAAATTTATACAATTTAAACTAAGAAATAATATATTAAATATTCACTAATTTTTAATTAGCTAAAATTTACAATACAAATTTGACTTTAATATATTAAATATATTGACACAAATTCAATAAAAATAGATTATTATTTATTTATTAAAAATATCTTATTATATAACTATATATGTATCTATTACAAATTTTATATAGTTCAATAATTACATAATAAATATTAATTCATCCTACTAAATGGAAATGTTAGGGTAGCCAAAACTGTGGAAGCAAAATATCATTATCTAATAATTGTATCAAGTTATAAACATTTCAATGAAAAATAAGTATTACTAGAAAATTAAAATAACTAATGTATATTATTATAAAATAATATACATTTTAATTAAAAATATATATATATATTTGAGTTGAATTAAAATTAATAATAAATAATTATAAAAATAATTTAAAAATATATACTGTATAGAAAATATTTCATATAATAGTTATAATATAAAACAATCGATATTTATAATGTGATTATATTTAGATTAATAATATAAAATTACAAAACAACACAAACAAAAATATATAACAAATAGGGAGTAGAGTAATCGAAACTCTGTCTGTAAAGTGTAAATTTACTGCTAAACCACTCAGCTAACCCCCTTTGAATGTAAATATTTAAAGTGAAATTAATTCTAAAAAAATAAACATTAGTATATAATACAGTACTGAAATACAAAGAAATAAAAATATAAACTTAAATATTTAGTTTAACTTCATTAAGGAGGGGGGTTATAAACTCTTCGTATTATTATTCAGCAGCACTTTCCAGTACGGCTACCTTGCTATGACTTTTGAGATGTTACCTAAATGAATTCACAAGGATTAAATTAACTTAACAACACCGTTTAATAAAATAATGAAACAAATGTTCCACATTTTACAAGATTAGATTAGTACTATAATTATATATTAAGTTACTAATATACACAATATTATAGCACAAATATTATTAAAAGCCACAATAACATTCCTAAACTTTAGTAATCTAATGATAAACTATACAATATTAAATAAAATTTATTACTGTATTACATAATTATAAAAATATAATTATTAACATCTTCTTATCTTTAAGTTAAGAAGAATTTGTTGTAAAAAAGTTAATAGTCATCCAGGTTTCCTTCAAGTTAAGCTCCTTCCCAGCGACAGACGGTTAGTTCATCCTGAATGCGGGCTTCACCGTTGCGTAATGATCAACGATTACTCGAAATTCCTTTTTCATGTCACCGAGTTACAGATGACAATCCATCATATCTAATAGTTTAACTTTCTTTAATGATTAGCTCCTCTTTATTTCTTTCCTAAGAAAGAATAGTATCGCTTCACTTTGTAAAAGTTTTTGTGGCACGTCTATAGCCCAGTTCATGAGGGCCATAACGACTTGTCTTAGCCCCAACTAGTATCTTGTGAATACTATTGTGTGTTAAGTAAAAATTAACACCAGGGATTCTGTCCGTTCACGGATTTAACCAAACTTCTCACGACACGGACTGACGACAGCCATGCAACACCTGTCAGTATTTTAAATACTTTATTCTTCTAATTCTTAAACGATAAGTTTCAAAGAATATATGCAAGAACTGGTAAGATTTTACGCGGATTATCGTATTAAATAACATGCTTCACTTCGTTTGCTTCAAGACCGACTAATTTTTTTGTTTTCAACTTTGCAGTCTTACTCACAAGGCGGAATGGTCATCGTGTTAACATCGTCACCAATCTTTAAATCTAAAACTAACTATATTATTAAAAATAATATAAATAGTTAGATAGATTAACAACTACCATTCATGGTTGACTGAGAGGGATAATTGGGTATCTAATCCTGTTTTCGATCCTCTCCTTCGTTTCTCAGCGTCAATCTTTAATAGATAAATAGCTTTCACCTTTAGTACTCTATCATATTTATTCGTATTTTATCACTAAATATAATATTGTTTAGGTTATCCTCCATTAGATTCTAGCTTTAATGTTTCATAAATTAATATAGCTTATATTTATAAAGTTTAAAGCAGCCTACAAACTCTTTACGCCTGATTATGACGACTAACGTTTGCGTCTCTGGCCTTACCGAGTCTTCTGGCACCAGTTTTAGACGACACTAATAGTAAGATAATATCATTATTTTCTCTTACCTTATCATAAATGACACATTTATGAATTCAGTTAGCTAGTTCACTCTTGCGAGCATTGACTAATATTCTTGACTGCTGGTAGTACATTACTACTTGGGGTATTTCACGCCCAATGTGGCCATTTGCTCTATCAAGCTTGGCTTTTGATCGTAGACTTGGTAGGCCTTTACCCTACCAACTATCATAATCAAAGTAAATAGAATCCTGTAGCGGAAAATTTCCTTTATTGTATAATAGCTAATATTAACTTAAACCTTTATTTATAATATCACTAATTATATATTGCTTTTTAGTCTTATACATAATTATTTGCTGTAATATTAGAAACAACTATATTTGTAATATAATACAAGAATAATCCTAAAATTGTTAAGTAAATTTTATTTTCTTCAAACGGTTTAATATCTTTGATTTGCAAAGACTATAGGGTATCTTATTTACCATACTCACCTTTACACCTTATTTCATATTCTCAATTTATTTTTATTAAATTTACTTTCTGAAACAATAGATTTGCATGTCTTAAAACTACTGAATAACGTTCAGTCGGAACCAAAATTAAATTCTTACTTTCATTTGAACAATTAATATTTTATTTATGTTAATTGTCTTATTATATTTGTTTTCACAATATTTTTATATCTCTTTTATATGATTTTTTAATATGCTTATTTTATATTTTTGTGTAATACGGGCACTGTCGGATTTGAACCGACGACTCTTTTGAAGTACTCGTTTTCAAGACGAGCGCCATAAACCAGACTCGACCAAGTACCCTTTCTTTATTTTCTGTTAATTTTTTGTGTTTATATAAGACCGAAGGGAATTGAACCCTTATAATATCCATTATGAGCGAACTGCATTAACCAATTATGCTACAGTCTTAATTATTTCAATTTTTATTAAATATAATATATTATCTCGTCTTATTTTTAATTTTTTTGTTTGTTTGTTTTTATTTTTAATAAATGTTGAGCAGTAAAGGAATCGAACCTTTTGTGGTCGTAGACCAATTCTTTTACAGAGAACCACCATTACCAATCGGATCACCTGCCCTGTATAATTTTTTATTTTACCTTTAATTTGTTGGTTTGTTTTAACTAAAACTAAATATAAATATATATAGACTTCTTTTAAATATAAATATATAAATATTAATAAATAATTGGAGGGTAAATATATTAAGATATAAACAATAATATTGAAAATTATTTATGGCTATCGGTTAAAGATATAGCACCTGATCCAATTTCTAAAACAAATCCTATTGTCAATACAAAGAAGAAAATTAAAGCTATTACAAAACCATATGTACTTACTTGGTAAAGAGTTACAGCTAAAGGAAATAATAATAAAATTTCCAAATCAAAAACTAAAAATAACATAGCCACAATATAGAAATGTATTTGGAAAGTAGATCTAGTTTGTCCTTCAATAGCTAAGAAACCACATTCGTAAGGAGATACTTTAGCTTCATAAGAATTATTAGGAGCAAATAACACATTAAGAGCTAAAAACACAAAACTTAAAATAGGGACAACAATAAATAACATTAATAAATTATTCATTAACAATCATTAAATATTGTGAAAGATAGTAATTGAACACTATTTAAGATTAATGTAGGTTTAAATAAGAATAATAAAATGAATAATGTTAAACTAGCTATTAAGAAACTATGTAAATTACTTATAACAGATTCTTCATTGACATTATCAACTGTATCAATATTTGAATTTTTAGTATCTTCAGTATATAATATTTTTATTATTTTTAAATAATAAGAGGCACTTATTACACTTCCTAATATGGCTATTATTGATAATAAATAATAACCACTATATATAGCAGAATATAATACAAAATATTTAGAGAAAAACCCTAATAAAGGTGGAACTCCAGCCATAGAAAATAAACAAATACTTAAACTAAAACTTAATAAAGGATTACTAAAGAATTGTCCTTTTAATTGAGAAATTAAAGTAATATCACTATTAATTAAATTATTATTTTTTAATAGTAATTTTTTATTTATAGTATAACCTAAAGCTAATAATATTAAAAATGTATTTAAATTAGTTAATGTATATTGTATTATATAAAATATGAATGCTTCTGTGGATTGTATTGTGTTTATGGCTAAAGCTAATAACATAAAACCTATATGAGATATGGTACTATAGGCTAATAATCTTTTTATTTTTATTTGAGATAAACCTACTATTGTACCCAATATTATTGATAATAAGGCACTTATTAAGATTAAATATTTTATTTCTATTATTTTATCTTCAAAATAAGTTAGCATGTTTACTACATTTTCTGTGGAATTTAGTATTAATAATGTTGAATTTAAATTTATACCATTCATTATTTCTAATATTAAAAATAGTATTGATATTTTTGGCATAATTGTTAACCATATAGTGACTATTGTCGGACTATTATCATACACATCTGGAGCCCAATTATGTAAAGGTGCTGCAGCTATTTTAAATAATAATCCTATTAAAATTAATAATAAACCATATACAATTCCTGTAGAAATATCACTTAAATTATTCATATCACTATATAACACTGATATTAAAGTATATAAAGATTCAAAATTAGTAAGAGCTGAATATGAATAAATTAAAGCTATACCTAATAATATTAAACAAGAGGATAATCCACCTAATAGAAAATATTTTAATCCTGCAGATGTGGCTGATTCTGAATCTCTATATAATGTTGATAATATATATACTCCAAAAGATTGTAATTCTATACTTAAATACAAAGAGATAAAATCAGCTGATGATATTAATAAAGAGGCACCTAATGTACTAAACATTACTATTAATGAATATTCTGTACAAGGATTCATTATTCTAATATCATTTGTTTTATAATCTGTTTCATAATTATTTTCCATTGTTGAATTTTTATTTAAGATTGGCCAAGCTGTTAATATTAAACTACCTGTTAAATATATTAACATATCTATTAATTGGGATATGGCAGTTACTTGATATAATCCACTATATATACCTACACCTGATTCAATGGAGTGAATATAAAAGGTATTGAAAGAGATACCTCCAGCGTAAATAAATACTATAGCTGATAACCGTATAAATAAATTAGGAGAAAGATTAATTCTAATAGAAGGTGTGGCAATAGCCACTATTAATATTAGTAAACTAATAAAAATCATTAAATATAATAAATTACCTTACAATTTTATATAATTATATATTATTATAATATATAAGAATACCTATACTTTTATAGTATATGTCATTAATAATTGGAGGGATAAATATATAAATATATATATATATAAATATATCCTATTTAATAACCAAATTTATAAAAATTATTACTTATTTATAATAAAAATTATATTAATAAACATTTGATACAAATGTTATTTTATAATTATATTATTAATTAGATGAAATAATTAATTATTTTTTTAATTAATTATATAAAAATAAATCTTTAAAATTTAGATTTTCTTGATAGAAAGATTGGAGCAGTCATTGCAAGTAATAAAATTATACTACATACTATTAATAAAGCTGCACCATATGTATATAATCCATGTCCTATAGCTTCTATTTGTAGGAAACTAGTAATAGAAGTATCAGCAATAGAAGGGTTATAAGTATTTAAAATATTAACTAAAGAATAATGATCTTGATTTAAGAACAAATTATTAATAAAATTAATAAAATCAGTTAAAGCAGTTATTAAAGCTACATTATTTAGTGAGAAAGGTAAAATATTATTTATGAAATAAATAAATAAGACACCTATAGCTAATGCTAATGGGTAATTTTTAGTATATTCTGAACCAGTTTCAACTATATCACTTAATTTTATATTAATCATCATAATAACAAACAAAAATAATACAGTAATAGCACCCACATATAATAAAATATAAGAAATACCTATAAACCCAACACCTAATAACATTAAATATCCTGCAGCATTAAAAAATACTGAAATTAAAAAAATTACAGCTATAACTGGATTAGATGAAGATATAACTAATAAACCTGATAAAAGTGTTCCTAAAGCTAATACATTTAATAATATATTTTCCATTTTCAATTTTTAAATTTTAATTAGTCTACGTAATTTGTACGTTCGAAATATAACAAAAAATGTTATTTAATATATTCCAACTTAAGACTTTGATAACTTGAATTTAATTCAAATAGGTTTTACCTTGAAATTTTTAACTTATAATATTAACATATCTTAATAACTTTTTATATGAATATCTTCATTACATTAATAATATTATAAGGCAAGAATAATTAAATAATTAAAACGTGATATAATATTAAATATACAATAAATATATTTTTATAAATATTATCGTTACTTTATTATTTATAATAAGAAATATTATTTCTATTTATTATTATCTGTATATAATTTAAATTATAAAGTAGTAAAGTCGCAACTATTTGCGAATAAACTCAAGAGGAATTGAACCTCTATCTACACCTATTAAAAATTTATTTTAAAGTATTTAGATTACCTATTATGAGTTTACACTATTTAATTTAATTAAATTTAATAGTTAATATCTTAAAAAAATTTGTATAAAAAATTTTACTTTATAAATTATATTACTGTGTAATGTAAATATATTAAGTAAATAAAATAAAATAAAATAATTTATTTTAGGGAGGTATTAAATATAATATATATATATCTATACATATTATATATAATATTAATTAATAGAATTATCTAATATTATTAGCTAAATAGAATCCAGTAGATATTGTTATACTGAAGGATCCTCTTCTATTTTTATTACTAAATCTAGCTGTTTCTATTAAAATAGCTTTTTTTCTTGATACACTTCCTATATTTTTAGTTTTTACTGTTTTTCTAGGTATTATTCTTTGTGTAGGTAATCTTCCTGCAAAATTCAAACTAATACCAGTTAAATATCCAGGTAACACAGAAAATCTATTTTTTTGAATCATTTTTGTAGGATTTTTAATCACAGCTATTTTAAATAGTTTATTAAATATATATCTTAGTTTTACATAAGTAGTTATTTTTCCTAATATATTAGCTAAAATATTAGGATCATAGAAAGGATAATGTAATCTAACTATTTCTAATTGAACTGGTTTATGTAATAAATTACTTAAAATCTCACATAATACTTCTAATTTATCTTCTGTTATTTCCACAAATGGTGATTGATAATTTAAATTTTGTTTAATTAAATTAATTTTATTTAGTGTATAATTATTAGATTTTAAATTAATTTTATTATTAGTTTTCTTTCTATTTTTTATTTTTAATAATTTAAAAAAATTTATTAAATTTCTATAAACTACTGATTTTTTAGCTTCTAAAGATTTCTTAATTCTAGCTATGGGAAAATAAAATAATTTAATAATAATTAAATCATTAGTAAAATACATTCTAGGTTTACTTATAGAACAATGCATTTTTAAAAATGCAGAATGTAATATAGTATATATATTTGTTATTTTTTTATTATTTAAATTATTAAATTTATAACTTATATTTTTACTTGAAATAATATCACTATTAAATTTTGTTATTAATTGTAAATAATTTCTTAATTTAAATTGTTTATCTGTGTTAGTTAATAAATTTAAGGGTAATTTTACTTCTAAATTATTTATATAATTTTTATTTAATTCACTGTCTATATACTTATTCAATAATTTGAAATCCAAGTTTAAATTTTCTGATACTACAGATTTAGTTTCTGGTTTAGGATTAAACATATGATAATTTACAGGTAATACTTTTTCTTTATTTAATCTTTGCATTTCAGTTATTAATTTTAATGAACTATTTATCTCTGAAAAAGTTTCAAATGTTGTGGTTATTTTATTTAGTCTATTTATTACTTTATCTATTCCTTTTATTTGTATTAATTGCTTATCTTCTGTTAATTCATTATAATTAGATAACACATATTCTGGACTTATATCAGATTTTTTCTGTTCAACAGTTAATTTATCTGTATAAGCTGAATATACTGAAGGTAATACATATTTATTATTATTTAAATTTATTAATGATTTAGACATTTTTATCTTTTTAATTAAATTTTGCACATTTTTAGTCGTTATTGAATTTTCTAATTTGTAATTATAAATTATTTAAATAATTAGTTATAATCTTTGTTATTCAATAAAAATATATAAGGTCAATGAGCGAATATTAGGCTAAATAAATAAATAAAGTAAATTATATATAATTAGAGGTAAAATATAATTTATTTTTATTTAATTACTCAATAATTTCTTAAATATAGGATGTATAGTTATAAATATATAAAAAATATTGAATATAGAGAACTAAATTATCAATTAAATTCAGTATATAAATTTTATACAATAATTTGTATAAAATTTATATTAGTTCATATTGTGAATTTTATATTTTTATATAAAATACATGAAAGCACATGGACTTGAACCAGGACTTTCTCCTTAAAAGGGAGACACTCAACCACTCGAGTTCTGCTTCCTTTATGAAAATAAAATTAAAAATATAATAATCTAATTTTATTATAAATAAATTAAATTTGTTATTAAAATTATCTGAGTTGACCAGATTCGAACTGATATTAACCACTACCAAAAAATGGTGTTTTTCCTAATTAAACTACAACTCATGAAAATATAAGTTTAAACTATAACTCATGAAAATATTAATTTAAATTTTTCATCATGAAAATATGAGTTTAAACTATAACTCCTTCCTTAAATTTAGAGTTTGCCTAAAAGTGGAATTGAACCGCTATTAACTTATTACAAGTAAGTCGTTTTACCTATTAAACTATTCAGGCTTATTAATGTTGCCTCGGAATGGAGTTGAACCACTGTTTTTCGAACTTCAGTCGAACGCTTTAACCCTTAAGCCACCGAAGCTTAGAATATAATTAATAAACTAATTTTAAGTGAATTTGGAGAAAGATAGACTCGAACTATCATATTTGTAATGCAAATACAACTGATTACCAATTATCAGATTCCCCCTTAAGTTTGAAATATACATGTATGTTATATTTAAATCTTCTTTTAAATAAAACAAGAAAAATAAATAAATATACAAAATAAGTAATAAATTACTAATTAAAAAATAAATATAAATATAAATATAAATTAAAATTAATAAATTTAACTATAAAAAATAGGAGGGAATAATTAATAATAAATTAATATAATAATATATAAAATATATTGTTATTTAAATTATATAATTAAATTAAATTTTTATAGTGTTATTAAACTGAATCTATCCAAGCTAAGTAATCTTGTACTGATACTGCTTCTACTGCTATAGGCATAAACCCATGCCACACACCACAAATTTCAGAACATTGTCCATAAAATGTACCAGTTCTTTCAGCTAATATAGAAGATTGATTTAATCTTCCTGGTGTAGCATCAATTTTAACTCCTAAAGAAGGAACAGCAAAAGAATGAATTACATCAGCACCAGTAACAATTAATCTAATATGGCAATCTACTGGAATGATCATTTTATTATCCACATCTAATAATCTAAATTGTCCTAATTCTAAATCAGATTCAGGTATCATATAAGAATCAAATTCAACAGATTGTCCACTATCAGTCACATAATCACTATATTCATATGACCAATACCATTGATGACCTATCACTTTAATAGTAATTGTAGGTGAAGTTACTTCATCTAATAAATATAATAATCTAAAACTAGGGAAAGCAATAACAGTTAAAATTAAAGCAGGAGTAATTGTCCAAATTAATTCAATTAATGTCCCATGATTAAGATATTTATGTACTATAGGTGAATTTTTAGTATTAAAATAATATATAACAGAACCTAAAACCCAGAAAACTCCAACACAGATAACGATTAAATAGAAGAAAATAATATTATGTAAATCTACAATTCCTGTAAATGCAGGTGCTGCACTATCTTGAAAACCTAATTGCCAAGGTTGTGGTGCATCATTATAAATAGTATTAAATATTGAAAAATTTTGTAACATAATTTTTTATTTATATTAAAATATCAGTCTCTCTTAGTTTATTTCTACTCATTAACTATATAATGTCAAAAACATAATATATTAAAATAATCATATTAATGTAAATTAATTAAAAATTTATAAATAATATGTGAGTCTAATACCTTGTAAAATAAATTTACATTTTATAGTATTATATATAAAATATAATATATTTTACTTTAAATATTGTATTTATAGGTATACTAAGATTTATCTTAATCAATTCTTTTATTAAATAAAATTTATAAAATAAAATCAAAGAAGTAAAGGAATTGAACCTTTTAAATTTAATTATTTTAATTAGTATAACTAATTAATTTGCTTCCATTAAGCTAACTTCTTAAGTTCATCTATAAGAATAAAAATAAAATTTAAAATCTTAAAGATTAAAAAAATTAAGTAGAAAACAACAAATTTTTGTTTTGTTTTTTGACAACCTATAACATCAAGTCTAATTAAAAAATTAGTAATGCTAAACTACATTATTTTCATAAAGTTCATTTGCATCCTATTTAAGAAATGGTCTATTTCTTTTTTTAAGGATTTATTTATCTTTTTGTTATATTATTCTATAATATTGAAACAAAATATTAAAGTAGTAAATATATATAATATATGTACATGTATTTAAAATATAAACTGTCTTATTAACTATAAATTATAATATATATTTATAGAGGTTTCAGAAATGGATTAAAATTATAGGAATATTTAATTTTAACCCTCCTTAAGACACAACAAAAAGAAATCCTTGATAGTATCTAGGGGATAGATTCATGCTTGATATACTTTCAGCTCTTATCTAAAATGTTTGTGGCTACCCAACTGTGCATACTCACTAATGTATATAAAATCTCTTCAGATCTAAATATCTTGTTTTCAACAATTGGTGCACTAGAGAAACACATCCTATTGGTCCTTTCGTACTAGAAGGTCTCCCCCTTTTTACTATTTATTCTCACAGAAGATAGGGACCATACTGACTCACGTCGTATTAAACCCAACTCATGTAACCTTTTAATCGGCGAACAGCCGAACCCTTCCAAGATTTTGCTCCTGGAGGATAGGTTAAGTCGACATCGAGGTGCCAAACAGCCGGGACAATGTGTACTCTCGCCGGCTATCAGCCTGTTATCCCTAGCGTAACTTTTATCAATTGATCCCCGTCTATTCCATTATATAGCGAGGGGTCACTATGCCCTACTTACGTATCTGTTCGACTTTTAAGTCTTTCAGTTAAGCATGCTTACCGCCATTACGCACTCCAAAACCTTAATCACTGGTTTATTAACTTCCATTTAATTTCTAGCATACCTTATCTAATGAATAAGAATAAATCTGGATTTTTAGTAATAATTTTATTTAATTACTATAATTATTTATTTGTCAGAATATTTACTAATTTAATTTAATTAAATTTTAATTAAAGTTTAGTCAAATATTTTTATTAATTTAATCTACTTGGATGTACTTTGCTACTCTATTAAAGACGACCGCCCCAGTCAAACTGCCAATTAGTCAGCTCTCCCTTTCTAAATTTTATGCAGATAGAAAGGTAAACATGAACCCAACTTCAGTTATAAGGTTTTCCATATTGTGTCTAATCGACTTCCCTATTATCTGGTTACTGAAGTATGAAGGTAATAAATGTGATGACTAACTACAGTAGAAGCTGCATAGGGTCTTCCCGTCCCTCTGCGAGTAGTGAGCATCTGCACTCACAATTCAATTTCACTGAGCAAGTTGTAGAGACAGTGAAGCCATCGTTAAATTATTGATACTGGACCACATTTAATGGCCAATTTATTTTGCTACCTTAGGATCCTCATGGTTAAGACCGCTATTAACCAGGCTTTCGATATTTAACAGTTTCCTATTACGTCTCTTATGCTGATGGCATTGGGCAAACCTCACTACCTATACTATGATTTGCATCATTGCAGATAGTTGTGTTTTTAGTAAACAGTCGGGGCTTCCGATTTTGTGCCACCACTTTTTTAAGACTAACATTAACAGGAGTTATTAAAATTAGAAAGTGGTTCCTCTTATTGACGAACTTACGAGGATAATTTGCCGAGTTCCTTTACAACTTTTAGCTCTACGCCTTAGTATACTCTACCTACGAACCTGTGTCGGTTTAGGGTACGGTGGGCTTAAAAAATATTCATATTATTACAAAAATGTAACCATTAATTAAATAATATTAATAAGTCAAAAAATAATAAAATTATTCTTAATTCTTATCCAATTAAAAATAAACTATTTATTTTTAAAGTTAAACAAAATACAAACAAATAAGAAATTATATTTCAAATGACTAATTTAAAATAAATTAAATATTTTAATTATATTTCTTTTTGATAGATTATCTTAGAATATTCACTCTAAGGTCTAAAATTTTAACATACTTATCTATAATATTAAGTTATTCAAAAACATATTTTTCCTGGCTCTATTTAAATATTCATTACTAATTGATAAATATTCATCTATCAATAGAACATTCAGTTTAAATTTTATTAAAATTACTTAAAAATTTCAACTTAATTTAACTTATTTCCATGTAAAATTTTTTACATTTCATTCTTTGTAATTAAATATTCTCCATCAGAGCTTTCAAAGCTTTACTCATCAGTCAAAACTTTGGTTTTGTACCTTAGAGACCGCATTAACATTAGTCGAATTAATCTTTAGCTAATAACCCTTTCGTATTCGGCGAGAAAGTTTATTTTTATTAGAATATAATTCTAAATTCAGCTTTCTTTTTACGTTACTCATGTCAGCATTATCACTTCAGATTCCTATAAACAATGAAACACTGTTAATTGTTGGTTTGGATTTTTGAAATATACTCTCAATTATCTGAACGTTCTACTACCTAAATTTTAAATATAATTATATATTTAAGATTAACACAATATCGGTTGATTATTTTAGACCCGTTAAATCTTCGGTGCAACTATCTAAGGGCTGATACGTTGTTACACGTTCATTATAAGTTAGCGACTGCCAGGCTCACTTTTCAGCTGCATTCAATATGTCACATCCTTTATTTCACTTAATAATCATTCGGGACCTTAATTTGTGTTCTCGGCTGTTTCCGTCTTGACTATCCAACTTAGCATGAATAGTCTGAATATCTACCACCAATTTATGTAATTCCGAGATTCATTTCCATTGGTAAGATTTTCGAGGTCCCCACAACCTAAACTTCTATCAAATGTAATATAAAAATTTATAATTACATTTAATAGTTGTTGGGAATTACCGTGCTGTACCTCCATAAATTTTTTGTAGATGTCATACTTAAATATGTTTCGTAGAAAACCAGCTATCACCAGGTCAGATTAGCATTTCACCGCTTTCCAAAATTCATCGGAGAATTATGCAACATTCACCCGTTCGATCTTTTTTAATCTGATCTTGGAAAGATCACCTGGCTTCGGGTCTAATAGAAGTAACTTAACCCACTTCCATAGGGAAGTAGTCGCTTTCGCTTAGGCTTTTAACCTTGCTACTACTATTAACTTGCTGACCCATTATGCAAAAGGTACGCCGTCATTTTAATTAAATAAAATTTCGACTGCTTATAGAGTTACTAATTCAAGTCTATTTCACTGCGTTATTTACTTTTTAAGAGTAGGTACTTTCAGTATCTTTTTTTCCTTTTCTACCTAATTATACTTACTCACACTCTTTTCAACTGTTCCCTCACGGTACTATTTCACTATCGCTAAATTTATAATACTTAGCCTTAGAGGATGGTTCCCCTATATTCCGACAAGTTTACTCTCATCGTACTTATTTAACTTAATTCTAAATAGAATTAATTTGTAATTTATTATAACTTAATATAATACATATCATTAACTTTAAATTAATTTATTATAAATTAATTATTATAGTTAATTTATTATTAATGATATATTTTAATTACACACCATTATTTTCAATAGTAAACTATTAATAAAACATCTTTAAGAATTAACTTAAAGATAATAGAATTTTATTAATATATTATAATTTTAATTATAATATTAATTATTTATTAAAATTTATTAGATAAGATTAAAATAAATAATAATAATATATTAAAGAATACTATCTAATATAATACTATTACATAAAAATACAGGTCTAGTATCGTACAGTTTTCACCTTATATTTATGCATTGTATAGTTAAATACAATCACATTGTATATGAATTAATGTTAATAGTTAATTCATTCTAACTTAATATATTAAGCATATTGTTAAATATTATTCGAAGGAAGCCTCTACAGCTTAAGATTCCACCTCAGCCGCTCCACTTCTTTCTAAAGTTTCAAATAAAAATATTTATTTTAGCTTTAAGAATTTACTTAATATTTAATTAGAGTACTGTTTTTATTTATGTAAAGGTGTTAGGCTAGTCCGATTTCACTCACCATTACTTTCGGAGTCTCGGTTGATTTCCTTTCCTTTCCTTACTGAAATGTTTTACTTCAGGAAGTAATAATAAAAAGGTTTCCCTTAGGATCGCCTCACTTTAATTACTAAATCTCACTAAAAATAGTAAGTCTAATAATGAAATAATTAAAATGTTGTTATTAATATGTTTACTATCTTACCTATTAATAAAATATATAAACTATTAATTTTTATTTTTATTATTCATATTAGAAGTATGTGTAGGCATTTGGCTTATTGCCTCCTTTTTTATAAATTTGCTAGTTATCCTTAATAACCCCTTTAAAATACTTATAAATATTTAAATTTTTGTTTGATGTTAAAACTATATTGTCATCGATACTTTTATAATGACCTTTTTATATTTATTAATTTTTTTTTTTATTATTATTAATAATAAATATTTTTAATAAATTTAAATAATAATAATTTAAATTTATTATATTATATTTTTATATTTTCTTTTAACTAATTTGTAAGTTAAGGGTAGAATCGGAGACTTGAACTCTGAACATCGTCGCCACAAGACGTCATTTTAACCAATTAAACTAATCCTACCTCTTTTAAAATATATAATAGATATAAATCTGAATTACATATTATATATTTAATGTATTAATTAAGTAAATATATATTGAGAATGTAATAAATATTTATTGAAGTATAATTTATATACCGAAAAAAGGAATTGAACCTTTGTCTTACCGTCATGAAGGGTACGTTTTACCGTTAAACTATTTCAGTGAATATTAATATATTTTTTTATTTATTTTATTAAAAATATAATAATTAATAAAAATATTAAATATAAGTTAATTTATTTATATTAGAATATATATATTTAATTAAGTTTGTGGAGTTAGAATATCTTTAAGACAATTCTTGCAGCATATTCATAAAACTATTTATTAATATTTAATAATTAGTTAAATTAATATTTAACTGATCTAACTAATTAAATTTTTCAGGCTAATTAAAGAGATGCTATTTTCATATTAGTTATTTTTATAGTAACAAAACTTTAGTGTTAGATTTTTGTAATTTTAGATATATTAATATATATTACAAATAATAACTTAATAAATACTTTCTTAATGTTTCTCACAAATTACTTTGTATAATTTTATTTTAATTAATTATAAATTACATTATCCTATTTATATATAGAATATATTTTAAAATAATAGATTATAATCACCTTGAACCTTTCCTAATTTACTCAAATTTTAAATTATAAACTGTTATTGAAAGTTAAAAACTTTCAAGTTTTTAAAATTAACCTTTTTTTATACTTAAAATCTTAATTAAATTCCAGCTTTAGCATTCCTAACTCTCTTTTAAATAAAATAAATAAAATTTATTAATTTTATAGTTTATTATGTTTATTAAGTTAATAGTCTATTAACTTTAATACTATTATTAGTTTATTTGTAATAAACTATTTAAATTTTTTAATTAATCATTACTAATAGAGATTTAGTGTTAGTATCATAAATAATGTCTAAGAAATTAAGTAATAATATTATAAAAATATAGTTTATATTGTAATAAATCTAAATATTTATTACAATAATATTAAGATATAATTTAAAAATATATTATTATAATAATAAAGTTTATATCTTATACTTAAAACTAAATAAATTTGTCACTTCAAATTGTTCTAATGGAGAACTTATTGAAAGTATCAATTAAAATTAATTAGGAGGGGAATAATTAAATAAAAATAAAATAATTAATTTTATAGATAATTTAATGTAATTCTATAGCATCTTTAATATAAGAACATACCAGAAGTACAAATACATATGCTTGTATAAAGGATACAGCTAATTCTAATCCTGTAATTGCTAAGAATAAAGCAAAAGGTAATAATGTTAAAATAAAGATTATTAAACCACCTGAGAACATTTTAAATAAGAATGTTGATAATATTTTTAATAAAGTGTGTCCCGCTACTACATTAGCAAATAATCTTATACCTAATGAGAAAGCTCTAGCTATATAACTTATTAATTCAATTAACACTAATAAAGGAACTAAAGCTAAAGGTGTACCCGCTGGTATAAAGAAAGAGAAGAAATGAATTTTATGTATATATAATCCAAGTATTGTAACACCAATTAAGATAGTAAATGATAAACCAATAGATACTATCACTGAAGTAGTTATAGTAAATGAATATGGTATATTACCTACTAAATTAGATACTAAAATAAAGAAAAATAATGAATAAATAAAAGGTAAATAAATTTCTCTACCTATTTGTTCTCTTACCATAGTATTAATACTAGCAAAGAAACTTTCAAATAATATAGACCATTTAGATGGTAATAATTTAGTCTCATTATTTCCTAAATAGTGTAAACCTACAATTAAAGAAAAAATAATACCTGTATATAAAGCTAAATTAGTAATAGTGAAACTAATATAACCAAATAAAGGAGCATTAAAACTAAATAAATTTGTCACTTCAAATTGTTCTAATGGAGAACTTATAAATAAATTTGTATTATTTAATAACATAAAAAAATTTTACTTAATTATATTTTATATTTGTGCTTAGTTTAGAGTAAATACTTAATCTATATTAAAAAATTTATATTGTATTTTTATGATTAAGTTACTTAAATTAATTACCTACTTATATTTTTTCTAAAATAGAAATATATTATATAGAATAATTAAATTTTAATAATATTAAATTGGAGGAGAGATAAATATTAATAATAATAAATAATTAAATTAATATAAATTTGTGTAATTATAATAATTAATTTGTTAATTAGATAATTTTACATTAAGATTGTACAGGTAACATATTGAACGCATGTAATGGTATAGGACTTGATAATGCCCATTCTATTGTGTTAGATGTATCTGTTTCGTTTTCAAATTGTGTAATTGAAGTAAAATAAGAAGGAACTGCCCATGGATTATTATTTACTTCTTTACCATTTACAAATATATCATAAATAATAAATCCAAATAACACAGTAGCTACAACAGATATAATAGAACCAAAACTAGAAATAGCATTCCATCCAGCAAAAGCATCAGGATAATCAGGTATTCTTCTAGGCATCAATTTGTGTTAATCTTAGATAAATTTAAATATCTAAACTCTTAACCTTACGGCTAAGTTCAGACTATGTCTTTCAGTTTTTAATTTTATACTACGTAAAACTGATTGGGCGCTTCTGTTAAAATTTAACAGTACAGGTTTATTGTTGGTATTACTCACCTGTTAGTCGTTGAACGTTCTTTACTCTGATGCGTAGTCATCTATATACCGAGTAAATATTCGCTGCAAATTGACCTTTTACAAGGTTTTTCTTGCAATTCACCCAATTGTCTATTAAGTTTTTAAAGAACTTAAAGAGGCATTTTAATTATTATCATGTAATTTTGTTCTTGAATATATTTTACCTTTGTAAGCTTGTCCAGATTTTAAATATTTAGATAAAGTATCTTTACCCATTTTAAACATCTTACTACAATTAACAGTAGAATAAGTCCCTATATAAGACATATCTTTAGCATTATACACATAAACAAGCTTAGTTATTTTAGCAAGTGTCATTATTGATTTTGGGGTTCCAAATAAAGGATTATTAATACCTTTTTTATCTCGTGTCTGCATATATTTAAATTCATCAGATAATTGCTTATTGTACATAGGATTTAAAATTCCAGATCTTCTAAGACAGAATTCATCTGTATGTTTAAACCCTAAAGTAGTCCCAGCTGTAGGAGAATTATTTAAAATTAACAAAGGATAATTATTAAATAATAAATCTAAAAAAAATTGTTCTCGTGAAAGCATATATTCTTTAGTGACAGTTCCAGTTTTACCTAAATCTTCCAATATAATTAACATAAAATTGTTAAGTGTGTAACGACATATGCTATTATAAATAGGATAATTTTTCGATAAAACACTAGATGTTCAATAAGACAATAATCTACGAGAACCACTCCAAGCACTACCTACATACATTTTTCCGTTTATTAAATTTATCCATTGATAAATAATGGTACGTTCTTTATTTTCTATTCCTATTAAATTACGATCTAAATTAGGTTTATACACACGTACAGGTTTATTTAAAAACTCTGGAAAAATATGTGGTCCAAAAGGTTTTATAAAAATAACAGAAACAGAGATATAATCAAATATATTAAAACAAAAACTATTTGAAATTACATAATTAGATAATATTATTATTATACCAGCCAATCCTAAAAAATGTTGAGGGAAGAAAGTTAAATTAACCCCTACAAATAAAGTCCAGAAGTGAACTTTACCTAAATATTCATTATATGTTCTACCTATAATTTTAGGTGTCCAATAATAGAATCCTGCAAATAAAGCAAATACAGCACCCATTGATAATACATAATGAAAATGAGCTACTACATAATAAGTATCATGTAATGCAATATCTAATGCAGCATTAGACAATATTACTCCTGTTAATCCACCAATAGTGAATAAAGCTAAGAATCCTATTGTGAATATCAATGGTGTAGTAAATCTTAAACTACCACCGTATAATGTAGCTACCCAAGAGAAAATTTTAATTCCTGTAGGAACAGCAATTACCATAGTAGCTGCAGTAAAGTATGCTCTAGTATCTACATCCATACCCACTGAGAACATATGGTGAGACCACACAAGGAAACCTAAAATTCCAATAGAGAACATAGCATATACCATACCAAGATATCCAAATATTGGTTTACCAGAGAATGTAGATACAATATGACTAATTATTCCAAATCCAGGAATAATTAAAATGTAAACTTCCGGGTGACCAAAAAACCAGAAAAGATGTTGGTATAATACTGGATCACCTCCACCAGCTGGATCATAGAAACTTGTATTAAAATTTCTATCTGTTAATAACATTGTAATAGCCATTTAACTTATTTTATTACAATAGGATGTATTATTAAATAGTGTAAACTATAAGCTATAAAGAATAGTACACCTAATATCATAAAACTGATAACAAATATATCTACTCTAGTTTTAAATACAACATATTTGACATACATTAAAACATATTTATTTTTAACTTTATTTAAAAAGTAATCTTTATTAAATAAAATTATTAAATTAACATATAAATAAATAATTAAAACTATTAACAAACTAACCATTACAAATAAACCTAAATTCACTAATATATGAATATTTATTAATGTTTCTAATGGAATAGAATGTTCAACTGGTGTCAAAAATTCTCTGATAAAATCAAAATTTCCTAAAAAATGAGAAGAATCCACAAAGTTGTTTGAATTATCTGAATTATTTTCAAAAGGATTAGTTCCTCTTTCAAAAGGACCTGTTCCATCTTGTCCTCCTCTTAATCTACCATTTATCATATAGAAATTATACTGATCAATCCAATAATTAGCTCTTTCTTCATTACTAAATATATCTGCTATTATATTTCCGGCATTTGCTATTGTTAAACCTATTAATCTGTTTATAGGTCTACGTGAAGATAAAGCTGCAACATTAGTAGTAAGATATCTTATTAATCTAGCATAATCTGGATTCTCTCTATTCCGAGGAATATTATCATTAGGTAAATTATTATTATCGCTCATAAATACTATAGAATCTGAAATCCAGTTATTATAAATAAAATTATCGATTAATATTTCAAAAAGAGAACTAATTTGAAATATTAATAACAAAGTTAAAAATAATTCTATAATAGTTACTTTAATATTAAATTTGTATAAATACAATATATAAAATATTAATCCTATTGTAAAAGGTTTGAATAATATAGTTAAAACTATATTTAAACCAATTAAATAAAAATTACTTGGTGTTAAATAAATTATAGTCAAATTTATTTGTATTCAACTTTTTAAAATAAAATAAGTTAGTGTTGATTTACAAGGCAAAGCCTTATGACTTAAAGTCTCAAGAAGTGAAAATAAATTTACTTCAAGGTAAATACTCTACCTTTCACAAGGTAGTTCGGACTATATCTTATTTATCTAAGTTATAAAAATTGTTTAAGTGAATCCAACTAAAAATAGTTCTTCTGTCATTCATTTGTTGTTTAATAGATATAATTTTATCTATACCTTCTTTTTGTTTATGTTCACATTTTTTAAATATTTCTAACACTTTTTGCCAATCTATATAATCTAAATATTTACTACTAAATAAAGGATAATTTTTTAAATAATTTTCTAAATTTATATTTCCATTTAAATTAGTAGTTCTCACTCTAAATTGAGATTGGGGACTATTCATTTTTATAGCTTTAACTTTAGTTTGCAATAAATCAGCTATATTTTCTAAATAATTAAGATTAGATTTTCCATTATGATTTTTCTGACCTTGAATTAATTCAAATTTACATTCTATTTTGGGGTATTTAGTGTTTGAAATATTTTTATTTGTAGTTCTAACCAAAAATTGACCCTTTGCTTCTATAAAACCAGATAACCAACCATCGTTTATTAACAGATCTTTATTTAAAATTAAAGGTACATTTCTTATATTTAAATTATTATTTTTAAACCAATCTATTAACAGATTTAAAGAATTTATTTTAGGTGTTCTTAAATAATGTCTTATTAAATTCACTAATAATATTAGTTCTTCATAGTTATTAATAAGAAGAATATAACCATTTACTCCTTTTTTACGAAGTAAACTACCAAATCCTAATTCTTTTTGAATGATTAAAGCAAGAGGTAAATCTTTTAAATTGAAAAAAATTTGTATAGAAGGAAAGTTTAGTTTATCTTTATTTGATAATATCTTAGTAGGTACTATTATAGTTCCATTTCCTTCAATGAAACCTGCAAGATAAGAACCTAAATTTTTAGATAAATATAAATTACTGACAGAATGATTATTTCTTACTTTTCTTTCTTGTAAGGAAACACAAATCAAAAAATTATAACAGATAAATTCTGGCGTATAGTCTCTGAGGATCCTTATTAAATTGAAATCTAAAAAGTTTCCTGCTGATTGTGTCATTTCTGACAGTTTCCAGCATATAGCCAGATTTAAAGCTGGCACTATGAATATACCAGCTAATACAGGTAAAGATAATAATAATAAAATAGCAGTTACGAAAATAGCCCATACAAATAAAGGTAATTTATGTAACCCCATTCCATTAGTTCTCATATTTAATACAGTAGTAATAAAGTTAATCGCACCTAATAGTGACGATACTCCAGCTAAGTGTAAACTAAAAATAGCTAAATCTACACTACCTCCAGAGTGAGATTGGATACTAGATAAAGGCGGATAAACTGTCCATCCTGTACCAGCTCCGTTTTCAACTAAAGAACTTAATAATAATAAGATTAATGAAGGTGGTAATAACCAGAAGGATACATTATTCAATCTAGGAAAAGCCATATCTGGCGCTCCACATTGTACTGGTAATAGGTAGTTACCGAATCCTCCTACTAATCCAGGCATTACCATGAAGAAAATCATTATAAAAGCGTGAGCCGATATGATCACATTAAATAATTGATGGTCCCCTTGTAAAAATTGCACTCCAGGAGCTGATAGTTCTAATCTAATAAGAACAGAAAAAGCTGTTCCTATCATACCAGCAAAGATAGAGAAAATTAAATATAGGGTTCCAATTTCTTTAGCATTAGTAGAAAACAACCAATTCAT